TGAACCCATATTAGGCTATTTACACAGAGGAATGGAAAAAATCGCGGAAAACCGAACTATTATACAATGAGGGAGATAGAAAAAAGAAAAAGAGAGAGATATAGAAAAAAGAAAAAGAGAGAGATATAGAAAAAAGAAAAAGAGAGAGATGGTAGAAAAGGGGGAGAGATGGGGGAAGAAGATAGGAAGGGGAATAAGGGGGCTCTTTAGGCAGGAGACGGGGGAATTCCTTAAGTTAAGAAAGAAAAAAGAATAAGAACACGGATACATAACATAAAAAATAGAATAAATAAGACGATATTCGCCCTCCCCCTACATATTTAATTTCTTCTCCTATACAAAAACCAGCAAGACCTACTCCATTGGTAATTCCATCAATGACACCCTTATCGAAAAACTGCGTTAGTTCAGTTAATCCTCTTATACCCAGGGTAAAGACCCTAGTATAGAAAATATCTATATAACCACGATTATATGACCAACTGTATATCTTTTTTTTTACTTGATCCGAAAAAAACTTTTTCGGACTCTCTTTTACAAGAGAATTTATTAAATCCAAATTCTGAAAAAAGGAATAAGCGGATCCATAGAAGATATATGCTATGGATAGACCAAACATAGCTAGACTTACAGAAGAAATTGCATTAGTGATAAATTCATATGAATTTATGGAAGAATTAGAACTTTCCTGGAAAAAGTTTATTGAGGGAGTTAACCACTTTGATAATATGGTTAACTCCGCTATTCCATTATCCATTACTCCATTATCAAAATGGATTCCTATGGATCCAATGAACAAAGTAAAAAGCAGTAATATAAAAAGAGGGAATAGCATAGTATTTCCCGTTTCATGAGGATAGACAAAAGTGTTTTTAGCCCCAAAGGAAGTACTAAAGGACCCTATCCTATTTCTTGTATTACCATGAATTTTGGATATATTTTGTGAAAAAAAAGAAACTCCACTCTTCGTTGTTGATAAAATGAAATCTCTATTCACTCCTTTGGGTATCCTTTTTCCCCATAAGGATATTGAATACAACGAACCCTCTTTAGTGCTACTGTAATTTTGAAAATGAACACGCAGGTACCCATCAAAAGTAAGTAAATATATCCGAAACATATAAAACGCAGTTAATCCTGCAGTAAAAGAGGCTATTATTCCAAAAAAGGGTGAATACAACCAACTATTACTAAGGATTTCATCTTTGGACCAGAAGCAAGCAAGAGGTGGAATACCACAAAGAGAAAGCGTACCCCATAAAAAAGTAGTTCTTGTAATTGGAACGTATTTTCTTAAACCACCCATAAGAACCATATTCTGACTTTTATCTGGTGAATATCCAACAAGAGGTTCCATTGAATGAATAATGGATCCGGATCCCAAGAACAATAAAGCTTTCGAATAAGCATGAGTGATCAAATGGAATAAAGCAGCTTGATAAGAACCTATACCTAGAGCTAACATCATATAACCCAATTGAGACATTGTAGAATAGGCTAAGCTTCTTTTAATATCTCTCTGAGCAAGAGCTAAAGTAGCTCCTAAGAAGAGTGTTATTGTACCTACTAAAGAAATGAAACTCATTATTAAAGGTAGGGATATGAAAAGAGGAAGAAGTCGAGCTAGAAGAAAAATCCCCGCAGCAACCATAGTTGCTGCGTGTATAAGAGCCGAAATGGGAGTGGGTCCTTCCATAGCATCGGGTAACCATACGTGAAGAGGGAATTGTGCAGATTTCGCAACTGCACCAAGGAATAATAAAAAAGCACACAAAGTAGTAAGTAAGGAATTAATCCCATTATTAGGAATCCAGTTATTAGCTATTTTGAACAAATCCCGAAACTCTAAACTACCTGTTATCCAAAAAAAACCTAAAATTCCTAATAACAGACCAAAATCCCCTACACGATTAGTTACAAAAGCTTTTTGACAAGCACTCGCTGCAATTGGCCGTGTAAACCAAAAGCCTATCAATAAATAGGAACACATTCCCACAAGTTCCCAAAAAAAATAAATTTGTATCAAATTGGAACTAGTAACCAATCCCAACATGGAAGTATTGAAAAAACTTATATAAACAAAAAATCTCAAATATCCTTCATCGTGAGACATATAATCGTCACTATAAATAAGAACGAGGATTCCTACAGTAGTAATTAGTATTAACATAATAGAAGTAAGCGGGTCGATCAAGTATCCAAATTCTAAGGAAAAATCATTATTGACGGTCCAAGACCATAGATATTGATAGATAGAACTTCCATTTATTTGTTGAATAGATAGGTGAACTGAGAATACCATAGCTATACTTAAGAGTAAAACACAAGGAAAAGCCCATATGCGACGAAGATTTTTTGTTGCTGTCGGAATAAGAATAAGTCCAAACCCCATTGACATAATAACTGGAAGTGGGAGAAGAGGGATTACCCATGCATATTGATATGTATGTTCCATAAGAAAAGAAATTGCAATTTTTACTTGAAATTTTTCTAAAAAATAAAATTGTTTCCGATTCACCAAACCAATTCTTATCTCTTTCTGAAGGAATTCAAAAAAATAAGAATAAGACAAAATACTGGAATTCTGAATTTTTCCAAATTTCTCTCATTGAAATAATCAAAAATTCAGAATGGGTTTACTTGGTTAAATTCAAAAAGTTAATTAACTAACTTTGTTACCTAGTTATTACCTAAAGAAGGATATTTGTTAAAATACAAAAAAGGATTGAATCATTTTACTTTCTATTCATTTTTGTATTTCTTTCTATTAAAATGAAGATGAAGCAGCTCTCATGTTTCGTAACTGATTGATTGAATTCCAATGAAAACCTATGTTTATAGGAAATTATCGAATATTCCTTACTTCATATAGAACTGAAATCCTAATGACTAGAATTACCTAAGTTTTAGAATGTCTTGTTTAAGAGACTAAGTATTTTTTTTTTGTTTTGATTGGAATTCCATTATGGAATACCATTCTGAACTTAATTAACTATTTGAATTTTCCCTTCCTTTTATCCCCCCATCTTATATGGGGGATAGGCCGTAGATCTATATATGGAGTATACTTAATATATAAATTGATTTAAATAGAAAACCTTTGTATATATTCTATATTATTAAAACAAAGTATAAAATATATATGAAAAATATGCTAAAAAATTCTTGTCTTATCCGCATTAGAGAAAATAAAGTAAAAAAGAATTCAGAATTTCAGTTCAGTATCTAAGTATAAATACTAAGAAAAAACAGAAAGAAGAATTGATTTGCGGCAATAGATGTCTTTCACATACAACTAGAAAAAAGTAATCTCCTTTTTGAATGGCAGTTCCAAAAAAACGTACTTCGATGTCAAAAAAGCGTATTCGTAAAAATCTTTGGAAGAAAAAGACTTATTTTTCCATAGTACAATCTTATTCTTTAGCAAAATCAAGATCATTTTCCAGCGGCAGCGAGCATCCAAAACCAAAGGGTTTTTCTGGGCAACAAACAAACAAATAATCTGGTTTTGGAATAATCTGAATTGACCTATCCCAAAGAAATTCCAATTATTTAATATGAATAATTCGGATTAATTAATGAATGTACTTTTATGTGTCGAATTCCTCGGTACAATATTCTTAGAACTAACCCCTCTGATATATAGAACAAAAGTTTTTGGTATACTGTGTCCTAAGTATTCTTTTCCTATCAACGAACTTTTCATAATAGAATCCTCATAATAAAATATGAGGATTCTATTATGAAAAGTAGAGTATTCTTGCAATAGGACTTACAACTTCTACCTATCTTATCAAAAATCCACAAAAAAATAGGTTTAGGCTTGGTAAATCATATTAATAAGGGCATAAAGGCTTTCATTCTAGAAATTTTGCTAAAATCCAAAATTCTTTGTATTTAATGATGAAATTATAGAAATTCTAATGGATAGATTGAAAGATTTTTTTTTATTTCAATGAGAAACTAATTAGAAAAAAAATGAGTTCTATATTGCAACTGAGAAAAAACAGTTCCAACTCTTTCAAGCTTTGTTTCTATTGGGCAAAGCAAGAGTTTATTGTTAAAAAAATCCCCAATGATACTACCAAACGAAGTCCATTTTAATGAAGATTCTAATGTTCCTAAATTCTATGGACTCTCCCAATCTCGACGATTTGCGAGAAAATAACTATTATTCTTTTAACTTCCCTATTATTTAAAGTTAGCCGCCATGGTGAAATTGGTAGACACGCTGCTCTTAGGAAGCAGTGCTCAAGCATCTCGGTTCGAGTCCGAGTGGCGGCATTCTCAAAAAAGAATACAATAGATTAGAAAATGGATTCAATTCGAAATTTCCAATTTTGTAATGGGACCTTCTCCTTATGCTATTTGCAACTTTAGAACATATACTAACTCATATCTCTTTCTCAACCATTTCAATTGTGATTACAATTCATTTGATAACCTTATTAGTTCGTGAACTTGGGGGATTACGTGATTCGTCAGAAAAAGGAATGATAGCTACTTTTTTCTCTATAACAGGATTCTTAGTTTCTCGTTGGGCTTCTTCGGGACATTTTCCATTAAGTAATTTATATGAGTCATTGATCTTCCTTTCATGGGCTCTGTATATTCTTCATACGATTCCTAAGATACAGAACTCTAAAAATGATTTAAGCACAATAACTACGCCAAGTACTATTTTAACGCAAGGCTTTGCCACGTCGGGTCTTTTAACTGAAATGCATCAATCCACAATACTAGTACCTGCTCTACAATCTCAGTGGTTAATGATGCATGTCAGTATGATGTTACTAAGCTATGCAACTCTTTTGTGCGGATCCTTATTATCCGCCGCTCTTCTAATCATTAAATTTCGAAAGAATTTCAATTTTTTTTTAGAAAAGAAAAAAAATGTTTTAAATAAAACATTTTTCTTTAGTGAGTTTAGTGAGATTGAATATTTCTATGTAAAAAGAAGTGCTTTAAAAAACACCTCTTTTCCTTCATTTCCAAATTATTACAAATATCAATTAATTGAGCGTTTGGATTCTTGGAGTTATCGTGTCATTAGCCTAGGGTTTACCCTTTTAACCATAGGTATTCTTTGTGGAGCAGTATGGGCTAATGAGGCGTGGGGATCCTATTGGAATTGGGATCCTAAGGAAACTTGGGCATTTATTACTTGGACCATATTCGCAATTTATTTACATAGTAGAACAAATCCAAATTGGAAGGGTACGAATTCCGCACTTGTAGCTTCGATAGGATTTCTTATAATTTGGATCTGCTATTTTGGTATCAATCTATTAGGAATAGGTTTACATAGTTATGGTGCATTTACATTACCATCTAAATGATTACATAACATAAAACCTTCGTGAAATGAAAGTTTTTCCATTTTTGTTTGATTTGAGAACCCTTGAACGCCTTCTCAAAGGGTTCTCAAAAATTCGAGATAGATCTAATTAGACTTTTTTACTTTTTTCTGAATTATTTGGTTTTTCCACTATGGAATATAGAGCGGACTAGTAAAAAAAAAATTATTTAGGATAATAATTGGATAAGAGAGCCTCTACCTTGTCAACCGATAGCGAGAGAACAAAATCTGGATAAATACCAATTCCTATTACTGGTAAAAAGATACAGATTAAAAGAAAGAGTTCTCGTGGTCCAGAATCCACCAAATTTGCGTTTGGAACATGAAATAGCTTGTATCCATAGAACATCTGGCGTAACATAGATAATAAAAAAATAGGAGTTAATATCATTCCAATTGCCATTACAAAAGTAATTAGCATTTTTGGTATTAACAGAAATTTTGGACTAGTAATTAGTCCAAAAAATACTACTAATTCTGCAACAAAACCGCTCATTCCTGGTAAGGCAAGAGAAGCCATTGAAAAGCTACTAAACATGGTAAAAATTTTCGGCATTGGGATAGATATCCCCCCCAGTTCTTCGAGATAAACAAGACGCATTCTATCACAAGCCGTTCCCGCCAAGAAAAAAAGTGTAGCACCAATAAATCCATGGGATAGTATTTGTAAAATAGCTCCATTGAGTCCAATGTTGGTTATGGAACCAATTCCTATAATTATGAAACCCATGTGAGATACGGAGGAGTAGGCTATTCTTTTTTTGAAATTTCGTTGACCAAGAGAAGTTGAAGCTGCATAGATTATTTGCATCGCTCCTATTATTACCAACCAGGGGGAAAATAGATAATGGGCATGAGGTAACAATTCCATATTGATCCGAATCAATCCGTATGCTCCCATCTTTAATAGGATTCCCGCTAAAAGCATACATGTACTGTAATGCGCTTCCCCATGGGTATCTGGTAACCACGTATGTAGGGGTATAATCGGCAATTTGACAGCATAAGCAATAAGGAAGCCAAAATAAAATAGTATTTCCAATGTTGCAGGGTATGATCGATTAATTAATCTTTCCAAATCTAATCTTGGTTCGTTGGAACCATATAAGCCCATACCTAGAACTCCGATTAAGAAAAAAATGGAACCGCCTGCAGTATACAAAATAAATTTTGTAGCTGAATACAGACGCCTCTTTCCCCCCCACATGGATAAAAGTAAGTAAACAGGAATTAATTCTAACTCCCACATGATAAAAAAAAGTAAAAGGTCTCGCGAAGAAAATAATCCTATTTGACCACTATACATTGCTAGCATCAGGAAATAGAATAATCGCGAATTCCGGGTAACTGGCCAAGCTGCTAAAGTAGCTAAAGTAGTGATAAATCCTGTCAATAAAATAGATCCTAATGAAAGTCCATCGATTCCCAATCTCCAGTGGAAATCAAAGACATCTATCCATTTAGAATCCTCCTTTAATTGGATTAAGGGATCCTCCAATTGGAAATGATAACAGAATGCATAAGTCATTAGAAGGAATTCTAATAAACAAATAGATATAGTATACCACCTAACGATTTTGTTTCCCCTATGAGGTAAAAAGAAAATTAATGAACCTGCAAATATCGGCAAAACAACAAGTATTGTTAACCAAGGAAAATAACTCATGATAAAGTGATAAAGAGAAGATATGTTTTGACCAGAAAAGCCCGTGCTCGAAATAAGCGAGCACAGGCTTCCTCGGTAAAGAGGAATCAGACGATTCAAGTGGAGTTTTTTGTAACGTATCAATAAGATAGAGCCATGCTGCGGGTTGTTTCAGGCCCTAAATAAACGCGGACACTTAAAAAATCTGTTGGGCAGGCAGATTCGCATCTCTTACAACCCACACAATCTTCGGTTCTCGGCGCGGAAGCAATTTGCTTGGCTTTACACCCATCCCAGGGTATCATTTCTAATACATCTGTTGGACAAGCTCGTACACATTGAGTGCATCCTATACATGTATCATAAATTTTTACGGAATGTGACATTGGATCTATAAATTTTCCTTTTCAACATAAAAATTTTCGATCTGGTAAAAATGAAATTAGTACTATATGAGTCATATGTATTGTAGACACCAGACGAAGCAATGGTTTATCCAAACTTCAACAAATAAATAAATAAAATAATGCAATATATTTCTTAATCCGTTTGTGAGAAAGCGTGAAAAGAGCCAAGAGACTTGAATTTTTGGCTTCAACAATCATAATTATACGAATTGTACATACGAATTCGAATTAGCCAATTTATTGGCTATCGTCTTTTCAATATAAATTATTGCAATATTCAAATTGCAATATCAATGAATTGCAAAAATTCAATAAGTAAAAAAGAATACTATGTAATAACCTAATCAAAAAATAGATATTATAAAATAATAAGAAAATAGTATTCGATTTCTATTCATCTTAATATTTGATATTATTATTATATGTGCGCCTTTGTTTAGAGGATTTTATGTCTAATTATTCAAAAAATTAGATTGATTGATACGAGTTGATTTCTTGTTACGATGGATGGAAGAAAGAATGGATAGTCCAATAGCTGCTTCAGCAGCCGCAAGGGCTATAACAAAAATTGCGAAAATGTCTCCTTTTAATTGGCGACTATCAAATAGATCAGAAAATGTTACGAGATTTAGATTAATTGAATTCAGTATAAGTTCAAGACATATTAGAGCTCTAACCATGTTTCGGCTTGTGATCAATCCATAGATACCAATCGAAAATAAATAGACACTAAAAAAAAGTACATGCTCAAACATCATTAACTAACTCCTTATCAATCTCGATTCATTTCAATATGAGGACAAGAATTGAACCGATTCCATTAATTAGAATAGAACAGTTACACAACAAAAGAGAAAAGAAGGTATTTGTTGGCAGTAGATGGGTTTTACTAAATCAAAATTGTGATTCTTTAGTTATTTATTTTCGATTTGAAATTCTAAGAATTTTGACTAATTCTAAGTATTTCTTATTGCCGAGCCATAGTAATTGCACCTATTAAAGAAACTAGAAGAATTATGGAAATGAGTTCAAACGGAAGATAAAAATCAGTTGCTAAATGAATCCCAATTTGTTGAACGTTATTTATGAGACCCTGTTCTACTATTTGGTTTGATCTTGTAGTCCAAAGAATTCCATACCATGACGTATCTGGGATAGTAGTCATTAGTGAAAAAAGAATAGTTATACAAACGAGTGAAGTGAACCCATCTCCAATAGTCCAATAATTCTTATTTTTAGACCATTCTGAGCCATTTACGAACATTACGGCAAATATGATCAAAACATTTATAGCTCCCACATAAATAAGAAGTTGTGCGACAGCTACAAAGTAGGAATTCAATAAAATATAGAATAAGGATATACAAACAAGAACTAATCCCAGCGAAAAGGCAGAATAAATTGGGTTGGTAAGTAATACTACTCCTAGACCTCCTAGTAGAAGAACAAATCCCCCAAATAGCACAAGAATCTCATGTATTGGTCCAGGTAAATCCATTATGGATAAGAAGAAATTAATAGTATAAAATTTTTCATGAACTGACTAAAACTAAAAGATTCAAGGAAGGAAAAAGGGATTAGGATATTTTTTTGTATATAAGTTGTATAGTTAGAAATCACATCACGAAAATCTACTCTCATTTTAAATCAGGAATAATTTGCAATAAGCAGTAGTTATTCGTTTTTCTTTATAGTTAATAAAAAACTATTGGATTTTTCTAACAAAAAAGAAAAATCCTAGTAACTAATAATTAGTAACCGTTCTTGAATTCCAAGATTTTTCTTCGTCTATTTTACTTTGAGTCGAATTCCTAATTGTTTGAATTGTGTAATCTCCCATTATGGAGATTGGTAACCGACTCAAAGCAATTTGATTGTAATTCAATTCATGACGATCATAAGTAGAAAGTTCATATTCTTCAGTCATTGATAAACAGCTTGTCGGGCAGTACTCAACACAATTACCACAAAATATACAAACTCCGAAATCAATACTATAATTAAGCAATTGTTTCCTTTTAATATCCTTTTCAAATCTCCAATCCACAAGGGGTAGATCTATCGGGCATACGCGAACACATACTTCACAAGCAATACATTTATCAAATTCAAAGTGGATTCGCCCCCGGAAACGCTCCGATGTAATTGATTTTTCATAAGGGTAGTGAATCGTTATAGGTAAACGATTTGTGTGGGATAAGGTAATTATGAAACTTTGACCAATGTACCTTGCAGCGCGTATTGTTTGTTGACCATAACTCATGAACCCAGTTACCATAGGGAACATATTCTAAATATCTATGAAAAAGGTATGTTTCTTTCTCTTGTTTGAGAGAACTTTTGTGTTGAAAATATTCTTACTGTTATTGTATTATCTTATTTATAGTGAAACAAGTTGGGAAGAAGTTGTTAATAAGAGATTGCCCAGGGAAATAGGTAAAAGAAATTTCCATCCAAGATTTAATAACTGATCCATTCTCATCCTGGGTAAAGTCCATCTTATTGTGATAGAAATGAAGAGAAATAAATAAGCTTTAGTTAATGTAATAAAGATACCCATTGTCATTTCCAAAATTCCAACCATTTTATTCATTTGGAAAAATTCAAAAAAGGATATATAGGGAATAGAGAAATTCCACCCGCCTAAGTAGAGAACTGTTACAAATAAAGAGGAAACTAATAAATTTAGGTAAGAAACAAGATAAAATAAACCATATTTGATACCGGAATATTCGGTTTGATAACCTGCTACTAATTCTTCCTCTGCTTCTGGTAAATCAAAGGGTAATCTTTCACATTCTGCCAAAGAAGAAATTAGAAAAACCAGAAAACCTATAGGCTGACGCCAAAGATTCCATCCAAAAAAACCATATTTTGACTGTGCTTCAACTATATCAACTGTACTTGAACTGTTAGATAATCATAGTCGATGATAACATCACAGTTCCCACCGCTATTCCAAAACCGTACATGAAACCTTAGCTTCATACGGCTTCTCTATGATCAGAAAAAAGGAAAGGGTTGTTTCGTTTCGGTATTATCCCCCTGGGCATAGATAGAATTAGGTAAGATAAAATCGATTGGAAAGTCCTAAATTAGACCAAAGGAATTCCGTCTGCTAGAATAAGAAAAAGCGCTTCCGAATTGATCTCGTCCTTTATAATATAATGAAAATTTTTCTTTGTTCAGTAATAACTTAATCTTGGAATAAAACACTCGTTATAGCAATTAATAAATGAAAAGAATTAGGGATTAATTCATGAGGAATTCTGTATTAATATGAATAGAGGAAGGAAAGAATAAATAAATATCTTTTTTTTGTATTGCATTCCATATCTTTTGTCCTATTCTTCTTTCCCCGGGGAAGGGTACTTAAAAAGAAAAAAGGAATAAAGGATTAATTCGTTCTTGATAGCCATTTCTTTAACAAGTGAAAGGGAACATACTCTGGATCGGAATCCGAAGAAAGTACTACTTGATCATTTCCACCAATTTCAAGTCCTTATTATGATTCCTTTTATGAGGAAAAATCTCTAATGCCTTAGATTCCCTCATTACTAATCCTTTATGTACTTTAGTGTTCCTAACCCCTCACTAATTTTTGATGGATTCCCCTTATGATTCTAAGTTATAGTAATAACTCGGAATATTCTAGTAATGGAATTCCATATCGCGAATCCTTTATTCTTGCCCGCTTCAAGATATGATGACTAATCAAAAAATCTCAACCTTGGGGTAAAGAGTTTACACTACTTATGTTTACTTCAACTTTTTTCTTGTACGTAGGAAATGAGATTTTTTCTTTTTACTACAAATTAATAAGCTGTTTTGTTTCACTCATATAGCTATCTAGTTTAACTTACCAACCCGAATACAGAATAAGAAAAGGAAGATAAATATTCAATGGATTTTGGAGGAAAAAGATCCTATTTTAACGAATCACACGTAGAGATATTGCTAGCACACAAAAAGTTAATGGTATTTCATAACTAATAGATTGAGCAGCAGCTCGTAGACCGCCTGAAAAAGAATATTTATTATTTGAGCTATATCCTGCCATAAGAAGACCAATAGGAGCAATACTTGAAATGGCAATCCATAAAAAAACACCAATACTAAGATCGGCTAAAACAAAACGATATCCCAAAGGGATAACTAAAAAACTTAATAAAATTGATATGACCGCTATAGAAGGTCCAATGCTAAATAAAGGAATATCTCCTCGGGATGGCAGGATATCCTCCTTAAAAAGTAGCTTAGTTCCATCGGCTATAGCTTGAAGCAGTCCCAGGGGGCCAGCATATTCAGGACCAATACGTTGTTGTATCGATGCGGATATTTCTCTTTCTAACCACACAATTACGAGTACTTCTATTGTGATTCCCAGTAGGAGGGTCAAAATGGGTAGAATCCATATCAGTCCATAGACTTCTTTTAATAATTCCGATTTCGAAAAAGAATTGATAGTTTCTATCTCTACCCTATCTATTATCATTTCAACGATCAACTTCCCCCATAATGATATCTATACTACCTAATATCGTCATGATATCAGCCAATTTCATTTTTTTAACTAGTTGAGGAAGAATTTGCAAATTAATAAAACCGGGTGGACGAATTTTCCATCTCCAGGGGAAAAGACTATCATCTCCTACCAGATAAATTCCTAATTCACCTTTTGGAGCTTCCACTCTTACATAAAGCTCTTGCTTTGACAATTCAAAATTGGGCGAAGGTTTTTTACCAAGAAATCGATATTCAAAATCATTCCATTCGGAATTCTTTGTTTTCTTAAAGCGTCGGACTTCTAAATTCTCATAAGGGCCTCCAGGAATTTTCTCTACAGCCTGTTGAATAATTTTGATGGATTCCCTCATTTCACCCATTCGTACTAAATAGCGAGCTAATGAATCCCCTTCTTTTTGCCATTGGACTTTCCAATCGAATTGGTTGTAAGACTCATAAGGATCAACTTTACGAAGATCCCATTGTATTCCAGAAGCTCGTAACATCGGTCCCGATAAGCCCCAATTTACTGCTTCTTCTCCGCTAATAAAACCGACTCCTTCAACTCGTTCTAAAAAAACGGGATTCCGTGTAATAAGTTGTTGATATTCAACAACTCCTCGTAAAAAATAATCACAGAAATCTAAACATTTATCGACCCATCCATAAGGTAGATCGGCGGCTACCCCTCCGATGCGAAAGTAATTATGCATCATTCGCATACCTGTAGCAGCTTCAAATAGATCATATATCAATTCTCTCTCTCTAAAAATATAGAAAAAAGGGGTCTGTGCGCCTAGATCCGCCATAAAAGGTCCAAGCCATAACAAGTGAGAAGCTATACGGCTCAACTCTAACATAATTACCCTAATATAGCTGGCTCTTTGGGGTATTTGAATATTCTCCAAGAATTCTGGTGCATTTACCGTTATTGCTTCTGTAAACATAGTAGCTAAATAATCCCACCGTGTTACATAAGGTAAGTATTGTATAATAGTTCGGTTTTCCGCGATTTTTTCCATTCCTCTGTGTAAATAGCCTAATATGGGTTCACAATCAATAACATCTTCACCATCGAGAGTAACGATCAGTCGAAGAACACCATGCATTGATGGGTGCTGAGGGCCCATATTGACTATCATGAGATCTTTTCTTGTAAGCGGTAGACTCATATCCTTTCTTCCTTAATTCATTATTCCATGAAAATGGATTATTCCATGAATTCCTCAAAACGAGGCTCATCAAAATGAAAAATCTAAGACTACTATAAGACTACTAATAAAATAAGAAAAAAATTCGAACGATTAAATTACTTCTCCCGAATATCCAACTGACTGATTAATTTCTTATAACGTACTCTATTTTTCTTTGCCAAATAAGCCAGCAAACGTTGACGTTTTCCCAAAAGTCTTCGTAGACCTCTTTCCGATGAAAAATCTTTTTTGTGTAATTCCAAATGTGAAGCAAGTCTCCGTATCTTATTGGTGAAACTGAATACTTGAAATTCAACAGAACCCCTGTTTTCTTCTTTTTCTTCTTTAACCATAAATCCCAAAATTTTTCTACCTCCTTTCTTTTTCATGTATTTTTCTGATCAGGAAAAATACAAAATTATGTCAGTTATTTTGAAGTTATTCTAATCTCGTACACACAAAAATTTGCAATTATTCATCTACTACTGGAATTTGGATTTATTTTATCGATGCAAATTGGATTTGGATAGAAGGGTACATTCTTTTATTTTAGATAGAAGAAACATTTCTTCTATCTAAAATAAAAGAATTTTGCTGATTTATTTATTGCTATATCCAATTTATGGAATTGATACACCATTTAATTGATATCGTTTAGCAAAATGAAACACAGCATATGCATCCATCTTTCGGCTCGAGAATTTCACGGGATAGAGATATGGTATAAGAAATAGGCTATTAAGTAACTCTAAATGAATTGTGGATACATCTGTATCCTTAACATACTGAAACGACTGCCATTATTCGTATCAAACCAATAGCGATTCATACAAGCTAAATCTTCTAATCAATGGTGGGCCAATAATGAATTTTTTTGCATATGTATTAAGACGCTTGGCCTGATTTCGAAATTGTCCAGAGTTTTTTATGTTGTTTTCATTGCAAAATGATGGACCTCCTTCCGTAACTTTCCAATTACGAGTACGAGAATTGAAAGACATGAAAATTCTCAATTCTCTACGGCGTCTAGGAGATAGATAGAATATTTTCAGGAACAAGAAAATCAGAAGAATCTTTCTCTCTATTCACTACCATTCCGCGTCTTCGACTTCTATTAGTTTCTTTTCTTCTTTAATGCAATAGCTATAGTTTGATATAGAATCCATTTCTCAAAGTAATGGAAACCATTCTCGTATAGGAAATGGTTCGAAAATCGCTATTCCATCTTTTAGGTATCGTGAAAAGTGATACCTGTGAAGATCGTGCATTTCAGTCACATTCAGATCCGCTTTTCGAGTCCATGATATAACCAAATTGGATGGATCTTCCACCCGTTTAGCTAAGAAAGAATAGATGCAGAGGTGGATAATAGATCGATATGAAGATCATGAGCTGCCCCATAATGAAACCGCCAGTAGTCGCGAATATCTCCTTCTTCCCTAATCCAAGATTGAAGAAAGAAGATCTAAGAGGGACCTATGGAGAATGTGGTCAGAAATCCATAATAGAGTCCGACCACAACGACCGAATTAATTATCCTCATCGAGAAACTTAGACTACTAAGTAGAAAAGGTAGAAAAGATTTGAAAATCATGGCATGGGTCTCCTTTTTTTCTTTCTTTAGAGTTTTCTATATGCACAATTTCTCGATGTTTCGATGAGAATTTCTTGACTTTCCATATATAGAAAGAGATAGACTATAAATGACATCTCTTATGTAAATAAGACCAAAGGGATGGATATTAAATGATAGGAAGTGCTAGGAAGTGAAATAGAATGAAATAGAGCCACTTTGGGCTTCCCTATGAAATGAGGCATGGAACGGAGTCACTACGAAGAAATTCCGGGAGTTACGAAAGAAGCTTCGGACTCATATTGTTCATGGGTTGA